AGAATTCTTTTTTTTTCTATTGGTTGATAAACCGACCTAGGTAAATCCACGAGTGCAATTCGACTAGTCTTTACTATATAACCATTTGAACCCTAAATTGTTCTGTAACTCAGATTCCAGAGTATATCTTTTAACGAGTCCAACAAAAAAAGGAAAATTTCTTTTTTCCTTGAAATATTAAATGAAATAATGATAAACTGGAACTGAAGGCCCCTTTCTCGCGTTCATTCTCTATTTGCATTGCTGAAACAAAACAACAAAACAATATGGGAATCAGATTTTGAAATATATAAAAGATATTGAAAAATCCATTTTTCAATATCTTTTATATATATATATTATATGTATCGGAAAAGAATATATTATATGTATCGGAAAAGAATAGCGATTTATTCCTATAGAGCGTCCATTAACAAGAAAATCAAATCATAAATATCGACAAATTCTTGTCTTTTGTGATCTAAGAAACTAAAAAAGGAAATAAAAAACCCGCTTTCTACAATTTAATATATATCGAATTTAAATATCAGAATAGCCAATATAGTCATGATTCAATGGGTCAGGTCCACTTACTTTTTTTTTTAGTTACAATTTTTATGGTAGGTTTGGTGGGAACAATAGGGAAGTAGGAATATTTTGGTTTGTGATTAATAAATAGGGGTTGGATATCTAGAATATTTATGTTATGTTTCCTGGAATATTTAAATAAATAATAATAAGATATAAAGAGGACTATTATGTCACTACAGGCTAGAAGCCCCCACCCACTAAGTTCACCCACTAAGTTCAATTAGTCAATATAATAATAATTAAATGTTCAACTTTTTAATTATTAATTAGAACTCAAAATAAAATAATAAGAACTCATTGTATTATAAATAATACAATAGTGTTTGCCTTTTTTTTATTATCAAAAATATCTGTATTCTTCGATGAAAAACGAAGACAAAGACTCGAGTTTCATGAAAAAAGCCCTTTATCGGATTTGAACCGATGACTTACGCCTTACCATGGCGTTACTCTACCACTGAGTTAAAAGGGCCTGCTCAATTCATGACTTAGCCATTTTCCATTATGAGTCTACTGCATATATGTATATATGCAGTAGACTCATAATGGAAATAATGGAAAAATAAATTCTATTTACCTAGAAAGAAAAGGGGTAAAATTTTTCTCGTTTTTGAATTTTCTGACTTAATGTGAGATAGTGATAGGCATATTTTATCTGAACAAGAAACGAAGCAATGAGTTAAAATTGAAGAAAAAAAAAAAAACGTTCAATTCAAATTAAAATCCTATAGAATCAGAATATAAAAAGACTGTTCGAATCTAGCCATACCATTAGATTATATTGACAATTCCAAAAAACTATTCATACTATCATTATAGTATGATGACGGTCGGGCGAATATGCCCCCATCGTCTAGCGGTTCAGGACATCTCTCTTTCAAGGAGGCAGCGGGGATTCGACTTCCCCTGGGGGTAGGGTACTACGAAAGGAAGTTGATCATGGATTATCAATAAGCATATAAAGAATTCTTCCTGGGTCGATGCCCGAGCGGTTAATGGGGACGGACTGTAAATTCGTTGACGACTGTCTACGCTGGTTCAAATCCAGCTCGGCCCAAGAATTCACCGCCCCATGAGTAAGATATAATTAATTTATCCTATAGAAAAGAAAGGGTTATGTGGATATAATATCAATATAGCATTCGCATATCTGTTACGTTCCAACATGACGAGTAGAATATCTTTATGAAATCCTAAGTATATGTATGCTATACACCTCGCCGGGATTGTAGTTCAATTGGTCAGAGCACCGCCCTGTCAAGGCGGAAGCTGCGGGTTCGAGCCCCGTCAGTCCCGAACTAGGATCTCATGAATTGAGAAATGAATTTCTCAATTTTTGCGAAAGGGAAGACGAAGAGCAAAATGGAATCAAACAAATTCGCACCGTGGAGATTATTTCTTTTGTTTCGCATGTCTCATCAGATAAATATGGGAAGTTCCTTTTCTTCCCCAGTACTAATTGATAAGGAAAAATATATGTAGATTTAGTACAATTGGTACTATTGCTATATTCAGTATTTAAAGTTTAAGAGATACCAATACTCTTTTTTTTTCAATCATTCTGCTCTTGATCAATGAAATGGAATAGAGTGCTCAGATTTTTGGGGGGGTACAGACACAAAATAGCTTTGTTTATTATATGATATACAATGAACTTAATCTTCATAGAATTTAATTCTCCGGCAAAGTACTTTTTAGGTTAAAGCACATCTTTTCTAAATCTAAATTTTTTTTAGCCTCAATTATGACTACTGTGAAACAATTTATTTAATTCTCATTCCAATTTTATATTGAATTTTTGATGTATACGTTCCAACTCCAATCCAACAAAACAAAGAGTATACTAATAAAATAACATAAAATAAAAGACCAACAAAACCAAGTGGGGCTCCTTTCTTTTCTTATTCTTAGTAAAGGTAAAGCTTGAATAGTCGATTTTTTAGACTTAACCTTACCTTTTTTATATCTCACTTATACTTATACTGTTCGTCTCTCTGTATGCCCTAGAGAATACCGGTTATATAATACCTTATAATTCTATATACAAAATCCTATGTATATGTATAAGTAGAAGAATTGTATAAGGAAGATAAGATGCTAGGTTATAGAAAAGAACAAGTGGAAAAAGGATGAAAACCTAATAATAGGTATTTATGATCTAATCAAAAATGGTTTTTTGTATGGATAAAAGATCTCCCTATGTTATACTATTCAATTCTCAACGAGAAATTGATTTGATAGATCAGAAATTTTTATTCATAATATTGATCTGATTCAGTATCATCAAGATACAATTCATCCCATTGAATTTACAGGAATAAAATTTATCATCTCTATGGGATTAGATCCCGAGTTAAGTTATTGCGAAAAAAAAAAGATTAGATTATGGAAGTCAATATTCTCGCACTTATTGCTACTGCACTGTTCATTCTAATTCCTACTGCTTTTTTACTTATCATCTATGTAAAAACAGTTAGCCAAAATGATTAATTTGAATGAAACTTGAATTATCAGTTCTTAGCAGTTCAATTCAATTCAATGATTCAAGAAATGAAAGAAAAGAATTCAAACTCTAAGTCTTAAATGAAATGATTGCGCTGAGCTGGAATCAGAACAGAAGTAGCTTATTAAGTATCTAAGCTAGTGTGGTAGAAAGAACTATATATTATAGTTCTTTCTACCACACTAGCTAGTATTGTATACTAATATTAATATAGGCTTCATATAGATAAAATTACAATATGTATATAGTAGATGTACATATAGATAAGATAAAACTTTAATTCTATTTCTTTTTTTTCATCTCAAGAAGTCATTGATTGAACAATTAATGGATGATCCGCGTAGTTATATGATAACTTCTTCGGATTTGGAAAAGGGGTTAGAGTAAACCTGGCCGTTTTTCATGTTTAAACAAACCATGAGATGAGTCAAAAAAGTATAATTTCGAGAAGTTTAAAACAAATGTGAAATGTGTGATATGTAAATAGCCTAACGGAAGAAAGATCTAATTTTATTATGTGTAGGACCTCTTTGGACAATCACTAATTGTTTCGCTTACAGTGGAAAGAAAATATATAGTGTCATAATAACAGAATTTTTTTTCTAAAAGAAAAAAAAAATATAGACTATTTAGTCAAAATTCGGTTGGAAAGAATCTTCTATTATGCGTAGATTTGAGTTGCAAAATACAATTATGATAATGATTTATTACTCTATTCCAGTACAATTTTGAATACTTTTTTTTTAAGCAAGGCTTCGCAAAACGATTAATAAAGAATTGATACAGTTCGATTGAGCAATTGATTACTCAATTTAGTATTAGTATTTGTAGTGTCCACAGCACTAGAGTCCACTCCTTCCCCATACTACAAGTGAAAGAGAAAATGTAAAGACGACCATTAAAGCAGCCCAAGCAAGACTTACTATATCCATGTGAATTATGTCCCTTATTTCTATGAAAGAATTATTCGATTATTATTTAATAATCATAGTGGAATCAATGGCACAGAGTCAAAATAGGATTCTGACTTAAGACTATTGATGAACCAAATCAATTCAATGAATACATTTGCAACAAGTTTCAATATTTTAAGATTTCCGGTAGAATCAGGAAGTATTAAGTACAAGATGATACACGCGCCCTTTCTATACACAACTATATATCAGATACCTCTATTTTCTATTTGATCTAAGCTTATTGTCTTTCTATGAAAGAATCGGTAGAACCCACTGCCACTATTACTACATACATATATTCTTTTTTTTTTTTCAATTTTTACCTTTACTCTATACTATAAGAGTCGACCAACTATTCTGATTCTATGTCTGAGCACTCATAGCCTTTCGTGAGTTTAAATACAAAGTATCTTCGTGCCTTTCTACAAGCCCTAAATTTATTTCCCATCATTGTATCCAATCTAATTTAATACCCAACAGAATCACGAGACGCTACTTAAAATTAAAAATTGTTTAAGAGATTTTGATATGCTAGTCTTTTATATAATCTTTTATTCTAGTAGTAAAAATGGGGTGCCTCTTAGGAATCTTTGTATATCGAGATTTCCGATCTTAGTTCTTAATTCCATTCTGGAATTGATTCTCACCATTTATTTCAAAAAATTTTGAAATAAATGGTGAGAATCAATCATTACCAATGATTAAATTAATAATTGAGGTTTTTGCTTCATCCCTATTACTGCCGATTTGATTTGGGCTAGACTTAGATTTTAAGAAAAAAAGTTACAGTCTTTTCTAAAACCTATGCTATAGTTTATAAAAATCAAGTATTGACACGTCCACTTAGTTCTTTGCCTCCACTTCTTGCGGAGCAATAATTCATCGAATTAGATCGGCAGAATAAGAAATCAAAAATCTTTGGTTGATCAGGCGACACCCGGATTTGAACTGGGGATAAAGGATTTGCAGTCCCCCGCCTTACCACTTGGCCATGCCGCCAAATTCGATCCAAAATAAAATGGATAAAAATATTAGCCATATTCTATTTCTACTACTAACTCTTTTTTTTTATCTTGAATCCCGTTGTACTTAATCCTCAAAAACACATTCTTTTTTTTTTATCTGGTTTCTATTATTTTCTTCGATTTATTATATCTCAAAATATACATCAGTTAATAATTTCCCTTCTTGTTTCTTTTCTATTGAGAGTCAAATTCTGGCGACAGACTGAAAAATTCAGGGCAAATTGGAACCATTAACAATTTACTTTAAATTAGTCTTTAAATTGAAATTAGTGAATGGTTCTTCAATTTTTATCGGAGATCAAATTTGATTTCCTTGAATGGAAAAAGAAAATTGATTTATGACCGATTTATGACTAATCTCATTTTTTTTTTTCAATAAAAAATACTTTTCTATTTCAATTATAACAACATATATGTGTATATGTAAACCCCAAAACACAAATTGTTACCCAGATACCGAGACGGGTCTCTCTCTTATGTACATGTCCCTAGAGAGAATTCTCATGTTTCAATTTTTCATTGAATAAATAGATTGAAATATTGAATATAAAATACGAATTTTGGTGGAGTGCGATCCATGTTAATGTTGCTCCAGAAATTGCAAGAAAGGATGTGATATATGGATAGATAGCCGTATCAACATGTACTTAATAAATACAATCTTTTTTTTTTTAGTATATTTATATTAAGTTACACAATTCAAGCGTATTCTATAAATTTCCCTCCCTACCAAAAAAAATCCGCCAATTCTTTTTGGAACATTTAATTCCATTTTTTGTGTTAAAAAAGGGAAAACTCTATACTACTTCTGATTATTCTGTCTTTATTTCATTTATATAGATATAAAGAGGAGATTAAATCTCAATCATTCCTTTTTGTGGTATCCCGTCGGATCGTAATATCATACTAATACGTTAGGTAGAAGTTGGACCAATTTTGAACAAGGCTCCATAAGTGTAAGTAACAGAATTTTTTTCCAGAAATATTTTCTCAATTTAACCCGTCAAAATTTGAACCTGCGCCCAAAATGTTCTTTATTCCGCCGTTCCATCTCCGTTCATACGTTTGAAATAGATATATGGAGTTGACTAAAATTTTATGTGATTCAGTAAACAGAATATACATTCTATTATTGCTAGGTCGATCCATATGGGTCGATGAATAGTGAATCAATAATTGAATTTTTTCAATAAAAATAAATAGGAAACTTAAGATTAAGATGCTTCGGAATGGAAATGAGGGAATGTCCACAATACCTGGATTTAGTCAGATACAATTTGAGGGATTTTGTAGGTTCATTAATCAGGGTTTAACGGAAGAATTTCATAAGTTTCCAAAAATTGAAGATAGAGATCAAGAAATGGAATTTCAATTATTTGTGGAAAGGTATCAATTGGTGGAGCCCCTGATAAAGGAAAGAGATGCTGTGTATGAATCACTCACATATTCTTCTGAATTATATGTCCCTGCGGGAGTAATTTGGAAAACCGGTAGGGATATGCAACAACAAACTGTTTTTATTGGAAACATTCCTCTAATGAATTCCCTGGGAACCTCTATAGTAAATGGAATATACAGAATTGTGATCAATCAAATATTGCAAAGTCCCGGTATTTACTATCGTTCAGAATTGGATCATAACGGAAATGCTGTTTATACCAGCACTATAATATCAGATTGGGGAGGAAGATCGGAATTAGAAATTGATAGAAGAACAAGGATATGGGCACGTGTAAGTAGGAAACAAAAAATATCTATTCTAGTTTTATCATCAGCTATGGGTTCAAATCTAAGAGAAATTCTAGATAATGTTTGTTACCCTGAAATTTTCTTGTCTTTCTCGAATGATAAGGAGAAAAAAAAGATTGGATCCAAAGAAAATGCCATTTTGGAGTTTTATCAACAATTTGCTTGTGTCGGTGGGGATCCGGTATTTTCTGAGTCCTTATGTAAGGAATTACAAAAGAAATTTTTTCAACAAAAATGTGAATTAGGAAGGATTGGTCGACGAAATATGAACCGGAGACTGAATCTTGATATACCTCAGAACAATACATTTTTGTTACCACGAGATCTATTGGCTGCTGCGGATCATTTGATCGGAATTAAATTTGGAATGGGTACATTTGACGATATGAATCACTTGAAAAATAAACGTATTCGTTCTGTAGCAGATCTGTTACAAGATCAATTCGGATTGGCTCTTGTTCGTTTAGAAAATTCGATTCGAGGAACTATATGTGGAGCAATCCGACATAAATTGATACCGACTCCTCAAAATTTGGTAACTTCAACTTCATTAACAACCACTTATGAATCCTTTTTTGGCCTACACCCTTTATCTCAAGTTTTGGATCGAACTAATCCATTGACACAAATTGTTCATGGACGAAAATTGAGTTATTTGGGTCCTGGAGGATTGACGGGACGAACTGCTAGCTTTCGGATACGAGATATCCACCCGAGCCACTATGGGCGTATTTGCCCAATTGACACGTCTGAAGGAATCAATGTTGGACTTATTGGATCTTTAGCTATTCATGTGAGGATTGGTCCTTGGGGATCTATAGAGAGTCCGCTTTATGAAATGTCTGAGAGATCAAAAGAGGCACAGATAATTTATTTATCACCAAATAGAGATGAATATTATATGGTAGCCGCAGGAAATTCTTTGGCCCTGAATCGGGGTGTTCAAGAGGAACAAGTTGTTCCGGCTCGATACCGTCAAGAATTTTTGACTATTGCATGGGAACAGATTCGTTTTAGAAGTATTTTTCCTTTCCAATATTTTTCTATTGGAGCTTCCCTCATTCCGTTTATTGAGCATAATGATGCGAATCGGGCTTTAATGAGTTCTAATATGCAGCGCCAAGCAGTTCCTCTTTCTCGATCCGAGAAGTGCATTGTTGGAACTGGGCTGGAACGCCAAACGGCTCTAGATTCGGGGGTGTCTGTTATAGCTGAACGCGAAGGAAAGATCATTTATACTGATACTCACAAGATCATTTTATCAAGTAATGGGGATACTATAAGCATTCCATTAGTTATGTATCAACGTTCCAACAAAAATACTTGTATGCATCAAAAACCTCAGGTTCAGCAGGGTAAATGTATAAAAAAGGGGCAAATTTTAGCAGACGGGGCGGCTACAGTTGGTGGGGAACTCGCTTTAGGAAAAAACGTATTAGTCGCTTATATGCCATGGGAAGGTTACAATTTTGAAGACGCAGTACTAATTAGCGAACGGCTAGTGTGTGAAGATATTTATACTTCTTTTCACATACGGAAATATGAAATTCAGACTCATGTGACAAGTCAAGGTCCCGAAAGAATTACTAAGGAAATACCCCATTTAGAGGCTCATTTACTCCGAAATTTAGACAGAAATGGAATTGTAATGCTGGGATCTTGGATAGAAACCGGCGATATTTTAATAGGTAAATTAACACCTCAGACAGCGAACGAATCCTCGTATGCCCCCGAGGATAGATTATTACGAGCCATACTTGGCATTCAGGTATCCACTTCAAAAGAAACTTCTCTAAAACTACCTATAGGCGGAAGAGGTCGAGTTATTGATGTGAGATGGATCCAGAAAAAGACGGGTTCCAGCTATAATCCAGAAAAGATTCGTGTATATATTTTACAGAAACGTGAAATCAAAGTGGGTGATAAAGTAGCTGGAAGACATGGGAATAAAGGTATCATTTCTAAAATTTTGTCTAGACAAGATATGCCCTACTTGCAAGATGGAACACCTGTTGATATGGTCTTCAATCCATTAGGAGTACCCTCACGAATGAATGTAGGACAGATATTTGAATGTTCACTCGGGTTAGCAGGGGATATACTAAAGAGACATTATAGAATAGCACCTTTTGATGAGAGATATGAGCAAGAGGCTTCGAGAAAACTAGTGTTTTCCGAATTATATGAAGCCAGTAAGCAAACAAAAAACCCATGGGTATTTGAACCCGAGTTTCCGGGAAAAAGCAGAATATTTGATGGAAGAACAGGGGATCCTTTTGAACAACCTGTTCTAATAGGCAAGTCCTATATCCTAAAATTAATTCATCAAGTTGATGATAAAATCCATGGACGTTCGAGTGGGCATTACGCACTTGTTACACAACAACCCCTTAGAGGAAGGGCTAAGCAAGGGGGGCAACGAGTAGGGGAAATGGAAGTTTGGGCTCTAGAAGGATTTGGTGTTGCTCATATTTTACAAGAGATGCTTACTTATAAATCTGATCATATTAGAGCTCGTCAAGAATTACTTGGTGCTACGATCATTGGAGGAACAGTACCTAATCCTGAGGATGCCCCAGACTCTTTTCGATTACTCGTTCGAGAACTACGATCTTTGGCTCTGGAACTGAACCATTTCCTTGTATCTGAAAAGAATTTTCAGATTAATCGGAAGGAAGTTTGATCCGAATGAATCAGAATTTCTATTCTATGATCGACCGGTATAAACATCAACAACTTCGAATTGGATTAGTGTCTCCTCAACAAATAAGGGCTTGGGCCAACAAAACCCTACCAAATGGGGAGATAGTTGGAGAGGTGACAAAGCCCTATACTTTTCATTATAAAACCAATAAACCGGAAAAAGATGGATTGTTTTGTGAAAGAATCTCTGGACCCATAAAAAGTGGAATTTGTGCTTGTGGAAATTATCGAGTGATCGGAGCGGAAAAAGAGGACTCGAAATTTTGTGAAGAATGTGGGGTGGAATTTGTTGATTCTCGGATACGAAGATATCAAATGGGATACATCAAACTCGCATGTCCAGTAACTCATGTGTGGTATTTGAAACGCCTTCCTAGTTATATCGCGAATCTTTTAGATAAACTCCTTAAGGAATTAGAAGGCCTAGTATATTGCGATGTGTGATTTGATCGAAATTCGCATTTTACAGATTTGCACTACTAAACTGTCATCCC